GCCAAATAGCTGCCAAGAAGCACAAGCCAGAAAACACGATATGTGCTCCGGCTACCCCTTCGTAACTCCAAAGACCCGGATTCGTTATAGTCCCTCCTGTAATATTCCAACCGCCCCATGAATTGGTTATTCCTAAACGAGTCATAAAAGGTATAACGAACATACCTTGTCTCCACATTGGATCAAGAACAGGGTCGGAGGGATCAAAAACTGCTAATTCATATAGAGCCATCGAACCGGCCCAACCAGCAACCAGAGCAGTATGCATTATATGAACAGAAAGCAAACGACCGGGATCATTCAATACAACAGTATGAACACGATACCAAGGCAAACCCATGGAAATACCCCTTTATCAACGAAAAAAAAGACACTATGTAACTTTATTGCATTGGAAAAAATTATGTTACGGACCCCCCCTTTTTAGGTAATTATTTCGGAGAAAGGATTAATATTTGTTCTATTCTGTTAGTAATAATGGAACAATTCGATTCATAGGAAAAAAGGGAAGCGGATCTATTCTATATCCGATAAGTACCAATATGCAATGGGGGTGAATCCTATTTTATATGAACCAAGATAGCTATTGTTGTTCATCATTCAGAAGCCCGTTCGTAAAAAATTTCCTTTATTTTTATTAATTCTCTTACTTTACTTTTATTTTATATTTTATTTTAGCTTATTCAACTTATGTATTAAATATGATTAATTAAAATATGATTAATAAAGTAGGAAAAAAGATAATATTATTAAAAAAAGAAACCCCAGTCTTACGTTTCCACATCAAAGTGAAATAGAGAACTTCATTCTCTTTTTTTTTTCATTTCATGCCTATTGGCGTTCCAAAAGTACCTTTTCGAAGTCCTGGAGAAGGAGATACATCTTGGGTTGACATATAGTGCGACTTGTCAGATATATTGGGCTATATGGGATTTCCCCATTTTCTCCCTCGATCGAGATATCCTCTGTTTCGCCCAAAAAGATTGATTGAATTATCAAAAATTTGTAACGCGAAGCGCAAAAAATGAAGTGGAATTAAATGCAGGGAGTATTTAGATTGATATTAGATTATCAAAATTTTTTTATGGTTTACGTGATGGGACTAATAAAATTAAGTATCCAGGCTCCGTTTAGCAAAAACCCAACTGATAATTAATATATAATAGTTTTATAATTACTACTTATATGATATGTAAAATTATGATAAAAATTTTATTAAAAAATACAAAAAATTGAAACAGGGTGATCTAAAACTGTTGATCAAATCAAATAATATAATTAAAAATTTGTTGACTATTTGACAGAAGACATGTGCAAGAAATTAATTGAAAAAAAAAGAAGGAGTAGTAAAAAAAAAGACGCGGTATTTGGTTCATTTGTCCTATATGTGCAAATCAAAATCGGGCAAATTTTTCCTTTTACTCGGGGTAGAGCATAAACCTAAAAAATGGAATACAAAAAGGAAGAAGCCCATTCAGGAACAAGAAAAAACCATCGCCATTTCAACTTAATCTCGATGAAAAAAAATATCAATGAATCAAGTTAGTCTGACAGGCTTAATCAATCGTTTTATTTTTATTATAGGATTATAATATCTAATAAAATAAAAGGTAAAAGGGGCCAAAACTTTTTTTTTCTTTTACTTTTAAAAAGGGAGCAAGCCTTCCCTTATAAGTTAGAAAGAAAAGCCTTCTATGAAAAAAAAAGGGGGATTGGAATCGACACATTGATTTTTTCACAATTTTTGTTGAACCGTATGCATCAAAAGGTGCCTGTACGGCTCCTAAGGAAAAAAATTTTATCCTAATCAACCGACTTTATCGAGAAAGATTATTTTTTTTAGGCCAAGAGGTTGATACCGAAATCTCGAATCAACTTATTAGTCTTATGATATATCTCAGTATAGAAAAGGATACCAAAGATCTTTATTTGTTTATAAACTCTCCTGGTGGATGGGTAATATCTGGAATGGCTATTTATGATACTATGCAATTTGTGCGACCCGATGTACAGACAATATGCATGGGATTGGCCGCTTCAATAGCATCCTTTATCCTAGTCGGAGGAGCAATTACCAAACGTATAGCATTCCCTCACGCTTGGCGCCAATGAGTTTTTTTATTTTCGAGAAAAAAATACTATGCCTTCGCCATCGGAAATATGAATTAGTTAAGTAATAATAGCATGGCACTTCGAATTCGATATGAAATTTTTTAGATTAAAAAAAATTAGATTATATATTGAAAGAGTAGTATGAGATAAGGAAGGGGTATTTCAAATGATATCTTACCTATTCGGGCACATCTCAGCGTCACAAACTTTGTTTTCACACCGGAAGCTTATTTACAAAATTGATATAAAAAAAAAAAAAAAAGACACTTTGGGATTGCTGAATCATAGACGAATCAAAAAAATGATATATAAAGCAACGGAACCATCATAGTATTTTTTTAACTCCTACAAAAAAGAAGGATGGTAATTGGATCATTTATGGATCTGCGTATAATACAAGCTATATTTTGTTTTCTTTTTCCGAAAGGAAAGGTCAAAAACGTAAATTCCATTGTGGAGCCGTATGCAATGCAAAAAAAAAGCCTGTACGGTTATTCAATTTTCTCTGTTTTTTTGGTTATCTCGCCTCATTCTGCGAAATAGAGGAACCTTTTCTATTATATCATCAGGGTAATGATCCATCAACCCGCTAGTTCGTTTTATGAGGCACAAACGGGAGAAGTTATCTTGGAAGCGGAAGAACTACTAAAACTTCGCGAAACCATCACAAGGGTTTATGTACAAAGAACGGGCAAACCTATATGGGTTGTATCCGAAGACATGGAAAGGGATGTTTTTATGTCAGCAACAGAAGCCCAAGCTCATGGAATTGTTGATCTTGTAGCGGTTCAATAAAAAATAGGAGCGATTTCATGCAAATCCACAATTGCTAATTTTATATCTTTTGAGAGTAAAGGTTTAGTTTCATATTCTCTTCAATATTTTTTTTTTATTTTAATATTGAAGAGAATCTTGAAGAGAAGTAATTCAGAATTAGCCGGTTAGAACCAATCTAAACCAGCCCATTATTTATATGATTCCGTATGCCAACCATTAAACAACTTATTAGAAATACAAGACAGCCAATCCGAAATGTCACGAAATCCCCAGCGCTTCGGGGATGCCCTCAGCGACGAGGAACATGTACTCGGGTGTATGTGCGACTCGTTTAGATTATAGACTGAGACACAGAAATGCTTTTTTTAATATCAAGGATCAGTACCTGTGAATAAAATAGAATGGAGGAACTCGATTCATTATTAAAAAAAAATAGATCATTCATATCTTCTATTGTGTCTGAAACTTATGGTTTACATTGGTGCAAATCCAATCAACTCCATTTTTTAGAAAACCCCCAATGATAACAAATGGTTATCCATTAAGCGGGGGAAATTCCATTTTTTATTAAAAAGATTCCACTCTTGAAAGAAAAGAACGGACTAACAGGGTAAACGACCAAATCAATTTTAAAAATGAAATACCGTTACTGTATAAAGTGGATCTCATTGTGAAAGACCTAATTACTGGAATATTCATGGGGTAGAGCCAAAGAATGTTAATTGTACAAGTTACCAATAGTATTGATTAATTAAAAGAAGGAGCTCCGGTGTATAGAGAGGACCTCACCGTTTTAGAAGGAACCATAGAAACGATGGAACCCACTATTTATCCATTTCTATTTACTACTTTTTGTAGTTATTCTATTTTTTATATCAAGTATCATATATCAAGTATCAAGGCAATTTCTCCTTTCAAAGCAAAGGAAAATACCTAGCAAAAAATAGTGGTGGGGAAGGTTAGAGTAGCAAAAGCCATTGGAATTTTTTTTTATACATTGGAATAATTCGTTTGGTTATTAATGACTAGTAAAGGGGAAAAGAATAACTAAAAAAAGAATTAGTTATTCATCAAAGTTTGATTTATTCAATGACTAGAATTAAACGCGGATATATAGCTCGGAGGCGTAGAACAAAACTTCGTTTATTTGCATCAAGCTTTCGAGGGGCTCATTCACGACTTACACGAACTATGACTCAACAGAGAATAAGAGCTTTAGTTTCAGCTCATCGGGATAGGGGGAAAAGAAAAAGAGATTTTCGTCGTTTATGGATCACTCGAATAAATGCCGTAATTCACGAAATGGGGGTATTCTATAGTTATAACCGATTCATACACAATCTGTACAAGAAGCAATTACTTCTTAATCGGAAAATACTTGCACAAATAGCTCTATTAAATAGGAGTTGTCTTTATACGATTTCGAATGAGATCAAAAAATAAGGGGATTGGAAGAAATCCACTAAATGAAATAGAGTTCTAAGGAGAATGAGCTCGGGGAAGGTAGAGTAGAAATTAGTATTATAAAAAAAGTCGTCAAAACAAAATGAGGGTATATAGTCGCTAAAAAAAGAGTGATTCTTTTTCTTTTCGACGATTCTTTTTTTTTTTTTTTTTTTTTTTTTTTTTTTTATTTTTTTTTTTTTTTTTTTTTTTTATGACAGACACAGACGTAACAATCAAATTTTGATTCTTGATTGGATTTTTCGAACAAAATATTAATCTCTTTTTGAATTCCTTCAGATTGGAATTGTTATTCAATTGAAGAATAAGTCTATTTTTTTCTGGTTCTAAGGCTAGTAGTTCTAGGGGTCGACTCACTTCTTTCAAATTGTTTCTGATTATTAAGAAAAGGTAACAAAGATAAAATACGAGCTTGTTTTATAGCAATAGTAATTAAACGTTGTTGTTTTAAAGTCACTCTATTCACCCGTCTAGATAATATTTTTCCTTGTTCACTAATAAATCGACTAATTAAACTCATGTTTCTATAATCAATTCGATCCCCCGATTGGATCGGGGGCAAACGCCTACGAAAAGATCGCTTGGATTTAGTAAAAGGTCGCTTAGATTTATTCATAATTTTTTGATTCCTTATCTCTAAAATCCTATTTTTATCGGATCAAAATAAAAACGATTTCTATTTCTATAATAGGATAGCGTTTCTATAGAGAATTAAGAATATAGGATTATATTTCTTTCTATTGATTTATTTGTTTATATTTATATATATGTAATAATATATATATACTATCATTATTCCTGTTCTTAAAATAAAAGTTGACATACAAGCACTCAATTTGATCTATTTCTTGATTTCCCCGTGAATTGTATGTTTATAACAATAGGGACAGAATTTTCTCAATTCCAATCGACTAGGGGTGTTATGCCGATTCTTTTGAGTAATATATCTGGAAATTCCCGCTGATTCTTTCTTAATATCATTTCGAACACAATTGGTACATTCCAAAATAATTGTTACTCGAACATCTTTACCCTTGGCCATGAAACCTCCTTTGGATTTATGATTCACCCCAATCTTCTATTTTCATTTTAGGATCCAGAAAGAACAAGAACCAAAAAAATAGAAGCTGTTAACTAAAAAAAATTCTGAAATATTTCGTTGCAATGAATCTTAATTAGTAATTAAATAAAAATAAAATAATAAGCAATACAATGATTTTTTGAAAACTATATTTAAAATCTTTGTACAGTATTTTTTTTAAGTATCTCATAGGATACTCTTTCCCTAGCAACACTTTTTTTTTTCGTTCTATTACTAATTTAATTGGATCCTGAACCCTCGTTTTTATGACCTTTCTCCCCCCCATTTTTTAGAATGAATTCTAAAAAATGGGGGGGAGAATTAGTCCCCGATCGTTGATCGTATCTCTAAATTTTTTCACCCCTTTCTGATGTTAATAACTAGAATGAAAAAAAGGGAAATGTTAATGCATCTGGAAATAAACGATTAATCTCTATTAATAAACCTGCTAACGAACCGAACCATAGAGTACTTAGTACCGGTGCTACGGAAAGATATGTTTTTAGATCTCGCATTTAAAATCCTCCTTCTTTCTTCTTTATTGTATTACATTATATATAGTAATATATATAACTACAGATGTACATGTGGTTAAGAAGTTCTTGTATTTGTATACGTAACTCCCCCCCCCATTTTCAAAATTAGAATTGAAATATTGTCTACTAGAACGATCTTATAGATTCCATTTTCAAATGGAAACGCCTATTTATATAAAATTGAAATTGAGAGAATTCTCGTAAAAAAAAAAAGTAATTTTTTTAATTATATATATGTTTGTTATCTGATATGAGAAAAAAAAAGAAGGATGTGGAAAACAAGACAGGAATTCTCTACAATGACACTGTAAACCAATTGAAAGGGATGTAGCGCAGCTTGGTAGCGCGTTTGTTTTGGGTACAAAATGTCACGGGTTCAAATCCTGTCATCCCTACCTATTACTGCTCAGAAGGGCAGTAACGAGGGATCTATTTTATATCTATCTTTTTTTAATAAAATTGAACATACATATAATTCTGAAATTTATGATATACTATGATATAGTATATATGTACAAAATAAATTCGGGTTAAAGAATGTCCTCTTTCTAGCCTTTTCGTTTTTTATAAAAAACAAGAAAAGCGCTCTTAGTTCAGTTCGGTAGAACGTGGGTCTCCAAAACCCAATGTCGTAGGTTCAAATCCTACAGAGCGTGATTTCACTCTTGTTTATTAGATTGTGTCAAAATTCCACTGTTCACAAATAATTGAGCAGCAATCGGAATTAGACCTCCCGCATATGAAAGCAAGAAGGAGGTGAGTCAAAAAAAAGAGATGTTAATTAATCAAAAGTCCAACTGATCACCACGTCTGTATTGTAAATAAGCAGTTACGAATAATCCAGCCAAAGTAATAGGAATTAGACCTAAGACGATTCCAAATAAAGAAACTTCAATCATTTCAATTTTCTTTTGTTTTCATTTTTGAAAGGGAGAAAAGAGAGGTACTATCTATTCCTAGCTCTTAATTTGTATTGCCGATGAATCTCAATGACCAAAATTGGGTAATTAACACGGTAAGGAACTATCGAACATATGAAATACCATAGAAATCCTTTTTTATAAAAAATCTTGATTCAATTAATTTCAAATAAGTCGTATTTTGCTTAGACCAATAAATAGAACTGAGGTTATAGTTAAAGCTGCTAGTAGAAAACCGAAATAACTAGTTATAGTAGGCATGAAGGGACTCAATAAAATATGTTTTTTTATACATATGTTTCTAAAGTACTTCCCTAAGTTTCAATTAAAAAATTTTTTAAAGAGATAGATAAAAATACTAGTTCCAAGAAAAAAAAATTCAATTTAAAATTTGTGAATTATCAATCATTATAGGTGGTATGAACAAAAAAAGAGAAAAAGAACTAAATTCATCGTCTTTGGCATCTGCACCATCTCAGGATTCAGAATTCACGTAACTGATTCATTGAAAAACTCTTTAAGAAATTAATAATAAAAAAAATAATACATAAAAAAAAAAAAAACTCTATTATCTAACGTCAGTCAAAACATATAACTTTTTTTGAATGAA